ATAGACGGCTTATTGGGATAGATATAGATGAACAATACCCCCCCTGGAACCGTATAGGAAGTTTTCTCCTCGTACGGCTCGAGAAAAAATGATTTAATTCGAAGTTTTGCCTATGTATCTAATTCTAATAAATAATAAATTAAATGACAAATGGACCTATAAAATGAATATCAATTAGACTATGATTTCAGTCTTTTTCTTCTTGAAAAATGAAAAAGAAACAGTTCGTACTCATAACTCAAATCGGATAACTCTTAAATAGCTCAAAGGAAAATCTTTAGTCAATTTCATTTATTGAGTAGTCTTTACTCCCTTTCGTTTATCCCGGTTAAACTATTTCAAATTCTATTTGGATTCTTTAGTCGGATCCAGTTATTGAGACTATCGAGAGAATTAACAATTACAAAGGGTGTTTCCTTGTTTTTAAACCCTTTATTCTTATTTTTAATCATTGGGTTTAGACATTACTTCGGTGCTTCTTAATCCTTTCAAAGTGGTAGCAACATACCCTTTTTGATTTCTTTCTATCAAAGAATCCTATGGACGGTTGATTCTAGCATGATACACGTTGAATCGAAAATTTTGGATCAATTTCAACAAGTTTTGCTTTTGAATTGGAAACTTGCTCGAATTGGATCCTTTCAATTTTCCATATATTTACGAAGTTGTTCCAGTTGATTGGCATTAACCCTAGATCCTTGCCCCTGAGAAATGAATTAATACTTTCTGTTCGAGCTCCATCATGGACTATTTACATTACAACCCGACAAAAAATGAAGGGTTCAAGTGTAACAGAACAAACAATGTCGAGCCAAGAGCACCTCATTCCTAGACAAATTTAAAATGATGGATGTAAAAATCCACAATGGGTCATATCCTTCAAGTCGCACGTTGCTTTCTACCACATCGTTTCAAACGAAGTTTTACCATAACATTCCTCTAATTTGGAACCGGTATACCGGTATGGAATTGATTCAATCATGGAATCATGAATAGTCATCGGTTCAGCTGTCCATAGACATCGTAATCTATACCTTTTCTTCTATATATGAATATATGAAACAATATTTTTCTGAAAAAATCTTAGTAAGACAACATTTTGAACATATTTAACATACTAATTACTAATAGAATATATAGATAATAGAAAGAAAAAAGAAATCTATATATAGAAATATATAAATAAAATAATTAAATTAAAATAATATTAATTTATATTAATAATAATTATAGATATATATTAATATAAATAAAAATGAATAAGTTTTTGAATCTACATTTTCAAGTGACTTAATAGGATAAATTAAATGATTTTCTACTTTTTCAAAGATTCCAAATCATTAAAAATTTTTCTAAGTGAAATTCACTATTTAATTTAAATTAAACATCATTATTTAATTTGATTGGATTTGAAGAAAATTGGACAAAAAGCATCGCCTTTGATCTTTATAGGAAGATCAGTCTTTCTTTTTGAATTGACTCATCACTAATTTCAAATAAAAATTTGAAATAGATCAAAGAAAAAAAGAAAGAAATCCATTTTTTTTCATGAGAATGAGATGTAGAAAAAATAATGTAAGTTAAGATTTGAATTTTGATTTTTTTAATAAGATTACGAAAATCAAAATCGAAAAAAAAAATAGGGAAGGTTTCTCATATCTATCAGATAGACTGAACAATTGTCACTGTTTGTTATAGATATAGTATAAATACCATACTATAGAACATGGAACTTGATCGTTTGTTAATGAAATTCAAGCAGACACAGATGCTTAAATTTCTAATTAATATAGCCTATGCCTATCCACCCCCCACTTTTTTTTATATTATGATATAGTTTATATGGGAATAATGCAGTATAAAAAGTGGATCCGCGCTGGGACGGAAGGATTCGAACCTCCGAATAGCGGGACCAAAACCCGTTGCCTTACCACTTGGCCACGCCCCATTTCGATTGCTAATCGACACTAAGAAACAATAATATTGTTATTGGTTGTTTGTCAACTACAGCCCAAATAAATATCTAAATATATATCTAGATATAGAATCTATCTATAGAATATAGATCTTCTATATCTATAGAATAATAGAATAGACCGGTACTAGGATTTTGATACATATAGATACAGAATTCAACTTAATTTATTGATCATTACATAGAATTCAATTAAGATATTGTATGAAAGTATGGTTTCTTCTATTCTCCTTTGAGAATTGGAGAATTTTTGGTTGGATGGATTCAAAGAAAAGAAGGATTTTTGTCTATCTTACCTTACTTTCTTTTTCCTTATATCAAAAAGGCAACCAAAATGCAATTATCTCCAAGAACAAAATGTCTGTTATGCTTAATATCGTTAGTTTGATCTGTATTTGTATTAATTCGCCCCTTTATTCGAGTAGTTTTTTCTTCGGCAAATTGCCTGAAGCCTATGCTTTTTTGAATCCAATCGTAGATGTTATGCCAGTCATACCTCTGTTTTTTTTTCTCTTAGCTTTTGTTTGGCAGGCTGCTGTAAGTTTTCGATAAGATCCTAAATAATAATATCCTAGAAAATGCATGATTTCCTCGAGAAAAATTCTAACAATTGATAAAATAAAATCAGATAAGTTTTATAGTATAAACCCCTGATTCATACATTGAAATTCGTGGATAGTCGCCATAAATCAGGCTTACCCCCATTTCCTCGTTTTTGAGCCTTCCAGCCATCCAGTCAAAGACCCTAACCCTATTAGGGTCTCTCACAATATCTAAATTTGGATATAAACGCAATTTTTTAATGAAAAACAAATGCATTTGTGACAATACATTTCTAGAAAAAACCTCATTTCTTGGTATCAAAATAGGATATGTGGTAGAAAAATGGAAGATCTATTTTCTTTTTTTTTCTAAAAAATCATCTTGGAGATTGTGTAATGCTTACTCTGAAACTCTTCGTTTATACCGTAGTGATATTTTTTGTTTCTCTCTTTATCTTTGGATTCCTATCTAATGATCCGGGGCGTAATCCTGGACGTGAAGAATAAAATACAAAAGGTTTCCTTGGTTAATTTTCAAATTTTCTTAGGATTTTATCTATTCACACGTTTCACTAAGATTTTCAAAATTTGAAAAAAAAAAGAAATCAAAAATAATATAAATAAATTAAAGTTATATAAATAAATAAAGTCATCAACGGAAACGGAAAGAGAGGGATTCGAACCCTCGGTACGAATAACTCGTACAACGGATTAGCAATCCGACGCTTTAGTCCACTCAGCCATCTCTCCCGATTGAAAAAGAGAATTACTACATTACACATAATCTAAAGAGTTTTTATTTATCTCTTTTCTTTCTCTATTCTATTATTTCTATATAAAGAGATCCACGAATCAGGAATTTCCTTTATCTAATATCTAAAAGATGGACTCGACCGCGCCAACAATCGAACTAAAAAAAATAACCAAGACCTCTTTGTGTTGATTTTGTTCGAAAGGCCCTTCTTATTCTCACGGCCCGGCCTGGTCAGTACCTAGCCGGGCTCTTTTTTTTTGTTCCAACAAATTAGAATTATAGATAAATAATGATTTATCTGATTTGAAAGCAAAAAGGACTTTTTATTATATATATTATAATTATATTCAATTGAATATAAAATATTCAAGCAACGACAATAAAGAAGAAATACTATTTACATTCTTTTCTTGTTATACTTATTCTATTTTACCCGAACTAAAAAAGAAACTATCAATTCTTCCACAATACATTTTTTCCGTTATGATTTTAGTGTTTTTTTGATCCGTATCTAACTTCTTCAGCAAAAGAGAAAACTTTATTTATTTAACTTTAATTTCAATTTTGAATTAAATTTCAATAAATATTTAAATAAATAATTAAATGGAGCCTCTTTTCCAAATCTCATTAAATTTGAATCTACTCATGAAAAAGTCCAGCACTCTACATTTTGACAATTCTTTGATAATCCTATCTTGATCATGCTCAATTATCTTGCTAGACAAAAGGTCCATTTGTATACAATAATCATATTGTAGCGGGTATAGTTTAGTGGTAAAAGTGCGATTCGTTCTATTAACCCCTAATAGTTAAAGGGTCTTTCGGTTTTATTCATATTCCGATCAAAAACTTTATTTCTTAAAAGGGTTTAATCCTTTACCTCTCAATAAGAAATTCGAGAAAAAAATACGGATTCTCGTGATTTGTATCCATGAATCACTTATAAATTAAATTGAAAAGTTGGATTATGAAATTGCGAAACATAATTTTTGAATTGGACCAAGACTTACAATTGAATAAGTATGAGTAAAAGATCCATGGCTAAAGATAAAAGATCGATTTCTAATCGTAACTAAATCCTCCATTTTTTCTTTCTAAAAAAAAAAATTGGAGCAAAATAGCTATTCAGCGATGACTTTGGTTTACTAGAGACATCGGCGTATTGTTTTAGCTCGGTGGAAAAAAATCCTTTTCCTTAGGATCCTCTGAAATAGAAATAGAGAACGAAGTAACTAGAAAGATTGTCAAAATCACCTTCTCCTAGAAGGATCATCTAGAAAGCAATTCATTTTTTTGTATTCAAATAAAAAGCTGACGTAGGTGTTATGGGTATAATTTTGTTCATTTTGTTCACATCTTAGATCTAAGAATTTACTCTCCTTCCATAAAGGAGCCGAATGAAACCAAAGTTTCATGTTCGGTTTTGAATTAGAGACGTTCAAAGCACTGAATCGACGTCGACTATAACCCCTAGCCTTCCAAGCTAACGATGCGGGTTCGATTCCCGCTACCCGCTTTTTCTTTTTTTCTAAATATTCTATTAGAATTCTATTCTAAAATATAGATAATATATTTTATTATGATTTGAGATTTCATTACGGTTAGTGAATCATTGAATATACAATTCCAAAAATGATTTCACGTATAATCCGACTTTTTTGTTTTCAACTCAAGAAAAATCAAAATACGAAAAAATAAGAATGAACGGCGTCCATTGTCTAATGGATAG